GATTTTTACACACGTCTTTTTTTCGGAGGTCTACAGCCATTATGGGGCAAAGGAGTTACATCCCGTACAAAAGTTAATCGTATACCACTTTTGCTAATAGCTCGTAATGCTGCGTCTCTCCCGAGACCGGCACCTTTTATCAAGACTTCTGCGCGTTGCATCACTACTGTACTAATAGCGGTTACTGCTGTGGTTTCAGCAGCAAATGGCGACGCTTTTCGTGTACCCCGGAACCCACAATTACCGGCAGAGGACGAAGAAACCACTTGACCTCGTACATCTGTAACAGTCACAATGGTATTATTAAAACCTGCTTGAACATGAATAACCCCTTTTGGTATTCTACGCGTACTCTTACGTAGACGTCGGGTCCTACGTGAAACCAATTTCAGTCTCGCTTTTGCCATATTTTAGCATCTCATAAATATGAGTCAGAGATCTATGGATCTATCCATTTTTGAATATCGGGCCTTTCCCGAGGTTGATTATCCTTGTCTTTGTTTATGCCTTGGGTTGGAACAAATTACTCGAATTCGGCCCTGACGGCGTATTAATCGACATTTTTCACAAATTTTACGAACAGAGGCTCTTATTTTCATATTTGCCGACTTTTCACCTTAATTCTGAATCTACGTCTTGGAAGAAAATAAGTTTCTTGAAATTTTGCATTTCGAATCATATTGAATAACTGTTGAAAATGTTGAAGTTGAAAAAAAATACCGAAATTTTTGATTCTTATTTTTCGCAAAGTTAAAAATTCGACTAATTGAAGACTCGTTGTATTATAATAAACCTAAGTGGTAGCTTTCCCGAAATATAACCGAGAATTAGATCATTATTATCTAAATGAACCCCAAAGATGTCGTTGAGAACGGATTCTTTAATTAAACTTTCCGGAATCGATTTCTGTTTTTCAGTTAAACGAAAACCTCTTTTATTCTGGATCAACTTCTTTATTCTGGACGATCTAAAACCATAGATGTCGTTTTCAAAGATGAGGTCGTAGATGAGATATGATATTAGACAACCTGTCCCCTTTCTTTGTCACAAATAGAAAGTTGCGAATTTCATTTGGATATTAGAAGTATTACCATATATAACACAAACATTCTCCACCAATTCTTTCTAATCGAGCCTCTCGGTCTGTCATTAGACCTCGAGAAGTAGAAAGAATTACAATCCCCATCCCGCCTAAAATTCTAGGAATTCGTTGATAGTTAGAATAGATTCGTAGACCGGGTCGACTGATGCGTTTTAAATTTAAAACTTTTCGATTTCTATAAGGCTCGTCCCGATTCCTTCTATAGCGTAGGGTTAAAACCAAAAAAGATTTGTTGTTTTCTCGATGTTTTCTCACGTTTTCGATAAAACCCTCGCGTAAAAGTATTTTAACAAGACTTTCGCTGAGATTCGTAAATGCTATTCGAACCACTCTTTTTGTATTCATCTCAGCATTTCGTATCGAGGTTAGTATGTCAGCAATAGTATCCTTAGCCATAATGAATTAAAGTATTGGTCCCTCCCAATTTTGATATAATCAACATGTTTTTCTTGTTTTTTCTTTGGTTATGACTATGCATTTTTCAAGGTATATGCGTGAGACACAATCTACTAACTGAATCTTAATTGATTTCTTTCAAATAACTACTCTAAACATAACTATATTCTTTCTGGAATGATATTATCATGGAACTAGATTAGGGTCTCGTTTTATAATACTTCGGGAGCTAATGAAACTATTTTGGTAAAATTGAACTGTCTCAATTCCTCTGCAATCGCACCAAAAACTCGAGTGCCTTTTGGATTGCCTTCTTGATCAATGACAACTGCGGCATTGTCATCATATCGTATTATCATACCCTCGTCCCGTTTGAGTTCTTTACAAGTACGTACAATTACAGCTCTGACCACTTCTGATCTTTCTAGCGACATTTGCGGAACTGCTTCTTTGATCACAGCAACAATAACGTCACCAATATGAGCATATCGACGATTGCTAGCTCCTATGATTCGAATACACATCAATTTGCGAGCCCCGCTGTTATCCGCTACATTCAAATAAGTCTGAGGTTGAATCATATCATTTTTTTGATTATTTTTTTTAGGCAAAGTAAAGGTCGAAGAAAAAAAGAAATATTGTTTGTCCAAAAAACCAAACCTGCACCTGCGATTCGTTTGTATCCCCAAAAGCGATTTTTTTTGCTTTTGCCTTTTTCTTTTACATTTCCAAATTTTATCCCGAAAGAATGAATTGAGTTCGTATAGGCATTTTGGACGCTGCTATTGAAATAGCCCTTCTAGCTATATTTTCTGTTACGCCACCGATTTCATAAAGTATTCGACCTGGTTTAACAACAGCTACCCAATATTCAGGCGATCCTTTACCCGAACCCATACGTGTTTCTGCGGCTCTGACTGTAACCGGTTTGTCTGGAAATATACGGACCCATATCTTTCCACCGCGGCGTGCATTTCGTGTCATTGCCCGTCGACCTGCTTCTATTTGTCTAGATGTGATCCAAGCGGGTTCAAGTGCCTGAAGAGCATATTTACCGAAACAAATATAATTACCTCGATAAGAAATTCCCTTCATTCTTCCTCTATGTTGTTTACGGAATCTGGTTCTTTTGGGGTTATAGTTGATGGTTGGGTTTGAATTCCATCTCTACTCCAGAATCGGACGTGAGAGTTTCTTCTCATCCGGCTCCTCGCGATCAAAAATAGGGAATTTTAAGGAAATTTAGATAGAATAGAATTTGAATTAAGATAGACTTGTAGTTCATACGATATCCATCGATTTCATAAGTATAAGTAATATATCGAAGTATGGAGTTCAGCGAATCGATCTCAAATCTGGTAGTAATTTGTATCTTCTTTCTATCGTATAGTGAAAGACCTAAAAGAACTATTTCTATGAAATATAGATATATATATAATTTTATTGGTTTTGAGAATCTTAAAATGAATCTTTCTTTTGTTTTCTCCTTGAATTTAACCGCCTTAGCATCTTTAATTGACCCAAATTTAGTAATCCAAGAAAAGAAAGTTTTCGCGGGCGAATGTTGACTCTTTCAATTCAATTTCGATTTCGGTTGTAGCCATAATTTCTAACTTTTTCGAATAGATGAATTGGTCTCGGGTCCGTTCCGCCATCCAGATCAATGAATCATTAGAATTCGTGTTCAATCGAATTTTTGAGATCCACAGGTTCCGTCGTTCTCATCGCTTCTTACTTAATGTTTAGGTCTGAATTCTGCAATGGAGCTCAATGAAAGTTGTGCGTGAGTCAATCTTCTCAGTCTTTATTGACTCGAAGCTCTTGATTTTTTTGTTCTCTGGGCGGATTCATTTTAGTATGGATGAATCTGTATTAATGCTTTCTTACATTGCCCTTTTTATGAGACGGCTCATAGACCTTACATATTCCATATTGGAATTAGATAGCATCAATCGTCGTTTTCTTTCTTTCTCTCATCCTTCCATGTATCCACACCCTTATTTTCTTTTCTCTATTTTGATTCACAACTTAGAATCTGATTTTTTGTTTTTATTTAGGCAAAAAGGTTTCAGTTGCTACAAGGATATGACTGATCTGTCATATCTTGACCGGTTCTTTGGATCCAGATAATGCGAAGTGATGAATTGGGTATTTTTCTAGAGTTATTAGTTTCGACTATCAGTGGCTTTTTTTTACTAACCCGAAAAAACCAACGAGTCACACACTAAGCATAGCAATTATATCAAGCATTCAATTGAATTTTTATTAAACCCGATAGAATTATGAAGAATTACGAATTCAAAAAATTTTTTGGTTTTGGATTGAACAGAAAAAGAAGAAATGGCTTTCTCGTTTTTTAGTATTAGCAACTAGAAGGGAAGGTCCAGTCAAAGTTTCTTATTCTCCATCAATAAATATCCAAATTTTAATGCCTAATATCCCAGAAATAGTTCGAACTGGATAGGAACAATAATCGATTTTCGCTTGAATGGTTTGTAGGGGAACTCTACCTTCTCGGATCCATTCAACCCGCGCAATTTCTTTTCCGTCAATACGTCCTGCAATTTGTACTCGAATTCCTTTTGTATTTGCTTGTTCAGTTAATTCAATTGCTTTTTTCATTGCTTTTCGAAATGAAACTCTATTCTTTAATTGGTCGGCGATAAATTCTGCAAGAATAGTAGGATTTCTATAAGGCTTTGCAATTCTTATGATAGCAAGGTTAAATTTTCGGTTCACACAAAAAAATTCTTTTTGTAAATTTCTCTGTAATTCTTCGATTTCTCGCGGTCGCTTTTCGTTAAATAATTTTGGGGATGCTGTATAGATTTTAATTTTGATTACATCGATTTGTTTTTGAATCTCTATACGTGTAATTCCTTCGACGACGGAGTAGATTTTCATCTTTTTTTGTATATAATTCTTGATATAATCTCTTATTTTTGCATCTTCTTGTAAATTTTCTGAATACTTTTTTGGTTGTGCAAACCAAAGGGAATAATGACTTTGGGTTGTACCAAGTCTGAAACCAAGTGGATTTATTTTTTGTCCCATGCTCCCCCATTATTATACATATCGTGCTCTTCTCTAGTTCTATACTGATTTTTCCCTTTCGTTTTTTTTAACTCTTGCATAGAGTCTGTTTCAAAAAATTTCTCTGGCTTGAACCAGAATGTCTCTTCATATTCACTTATGGAGATATCTTTCATTACAATCATTATATGGCAGGTCGGTTTTTTTATCCGATAACTACGTCCTCGCGCTCGAAGTTTTAGTCGCTTCATAGTAGTACCCTCGTTGACTTCAGCTTTACTAATGACTAAATCTGCTTCGTTAGAACCAAGAAGGGAACTAGCATTTGCTGCTGCCGAATAAACTACTTTAAAAATGGGATAACATGCTCGATAAGGCATGAGTTCTAATATCATAAGTGTTTCTTCGTAAGAACGTCCACGAATTTGGTCAATGACCCTTCTCGCTTTGTGAACAGACATAGAGATAT